CAAACTGGAATATATTCCAAACATATATGCCATGGTTCCTTACTTCGACAGGATACAAATATCTAAATTTGATATTTTTAGATACTTTTTCAGGCCTATTGCCGATACTAAGTAGCAGCCAAAAATTTGTATCTGTTTTTCATGATATTATGCATGGATTAGATATATCATGGCAAATTCTTCATAAAAAATTGTATCTTCCACAATGGAATCTGATAAGTGAGATTTCGAGTAAGTGTTTACATAATCTTCTTCTGTCCAAAGAAATATTTCATCGAAATAATGAGTCGCCATTGATATCGACACATCTGAGATCGCCAAATGTTCGGGAGTTCCTCTATTCAATCCTTTTCCTTTTTCTTGTTGCTGGATATCTCGTTCGTACACATCTTCTTTTTGTTTCTCCAGCCTATAGTGAGTTACAGACAGAGTTCGAAAGGGTCAAATCTTTGATGATTCCATCATACATGATTGAGTTGCGAAAACTTCTGGATAGGTATCCTACATCTGATACATCTGAACTGAATTCTTTCTGGTTAAAGAATCTCTTTCTAGTTGCTCGGGAACAATTAGGAGATTCTCTAGAAGAAATACGGGGTTCTGCTTCTGGGGGCAACATGCTAGGGGGTGGCGGTCCCACTTATGGGGTCAAATCAATACGTTCTAAGAATAAATATTTGAATATCAATCTCATCGATATGATCGATTTCATAAGTATCATACCAAATCCCATCAATCGAATCGCTTTTTCCAGAAATACGAGACATCTAAGTCATACAAGTAAAGAGACCTATTCATTGATAAGAAAAAGAAAAAAGGTGAACGGTGATTGGATTGATGATAAAATAGAATCCTGGGTCTCGAACAGTGATTCGATTGATGATAAAGACAGAGAATTCTTGGTTCAGTTCTCCGCCTTAACGACAGAAAAAAGGATTGATCAAATTCTATTGAGTCTGACTCATAATGATCATTTAGCAAAGAATGACTCTGGTTATCAAATGATTGAACAACCGGGAGCAATTTACTTACGATACTTAGTTGACATTCATAAAAAGTATCTAATGAATTATGAGTTCAATACATCCTGTTTAGCAGAAAGACGGATATTCCTTGCTCATTATCAGAAAATCACTTATTCACAAATCTCCTGTGGGGCTAATAGTTTTCATTTCCCATCTCATGGAAAACCTTTTTCGCTCCGCTTAGCCCTCTCTAGGGGTATTTTAGTGATAGGTTCTATAGGAACTGGACGATCCTATTTGGTCAAATACCTAGCGACAAACTCCTATGTTCCTTTCATTACAGTATTTCTGAACAAGTTCCTGGATAACAAGCCTAAGGGCTTTCTTATTGATGATAGTGACGATATTGATGATAGTGACGATATCGACCGGGACCTTGATACGAAGCTGGAGCTTCTAACTATGATGAATGCGCTAACTATGGATATGATGCCGGAAATAGACCGTTTTTATATCACCCTTCAATTCGAATTAGCAAAAGCAATGTCTCCTTGCATAATATGGATTCCAAACATTCATGATCTGGATGTGAATGAGTCGAATTATTTATCCCTCGGTCTATTACTGAACTATCTCTCCAGGGATTGTGAAAGATGTTCCAATAGAAATATTCTTGTTATTGCTTCGACTCATATTCCCCAAAAAGTGGATCCCGCTCTAATAGCTCCGAATAAATTAAATACATGCATTAAGCTACGAAGGCTTCTTATTCCACAACAACGAAAGCACTTTTTCACTCTTTCATATACTAGGGGATTTCGCTTGGAAAAGAAAATGTTCCTTACTAATGGATTCGAGGCCATAACCATGGGTTCCAATGTACGAGATCTTGCATCACTTACCGATGAGGCCCTATCGATTAGTATTACACAGAAGAAATCAATTATAGACACTAATCTAATTAGATCTGCTCTTCATAGACAAACTTGGGATTTGCGATCCCAGGTAAGATCGGTTCAGGATCATGGGATCCTGTTCTATCAGATAGGAAGGGCTGTTGCACAAAATGTACTTCTAAGTAATTGCTCCATAGATCCTATATCTATCTATATGAAGAAGAAATCATGTAACGAAGGGGATTCTTATTTGTACAAATGGTACCTCGAACTTGGAACGAGCATGAAGAAATTAACGATACTTCTTTATCTTTTGAGTTGTTCGGCCGGATCGGTCGCTCAAGACCTTTGGTCTCTACCCGAACTCGATGAAAAAAACGGGATCACTTCTTATGGACTCGTTGAGAATGATTCTGATCTAGTTCATGGCCTATTAGAAGTAGAAGGCACTCTGGTGGGATCCTCACGGACAGAAAAAGATTGCAGCCAGTTTGATAATGATCGAGTGACATTGCTTCTTCGGCCCGAAGCAAGGAATCCCTTAGATATTATGCAAAATGGATCTTGGTCTATCGTTGATCAGAGATTTCTCTACGAACAATACAAATCGGAGTTTGAAGAAGGAGTCCTCGACCCGCA